ATTATACTTTATACTAAGGTGTTGAGTCTCAAAATCATTATTAGAAAAAAATTATGAATTTTATACCCCGACTGAGAACGAAGTTTTTGAGTTCTGACTGTTCTGGATAAACAAGAGCTAGGTTTCTAGTACGGAAAAGTTGATTATTAAAACTGAACTGACGAAGATGAAGATACTAATTAAGTATTATTGATATTGAACATTTCCATATGAATAGAAATGCATCTTTATTCATTGTTTCCTAAATTATATTGAATATATACAATTCAACATAAATTTTCTATTATTATTTAAGGTAAGCCGCCATGGTGAAATTGGTAGACACGCTGCTCTTAGGAAGCAGTGCTAGAGCATCTCGGTTCGAGTCCGAGTGGCGGCATAAATAATTATTACTATTAATAATATAGTAATAATATAAACACAATAGATCTAATAGAATCTATAAGATATTTAAAATATTATATTTTAGATTTTATTTAATCCTTTCCCCAATTTTAATTATTTAAAATGGACTCTTCTTTATGATATTTGTGACCTTAGAACATATATTAACTCATATTTCCTTTTCGATCATCTCAATTGTGATTATAATTCATTTGATGAACTTATTAGTTGACGAAATTGAAGGATTACGTAATTCGTCAGAAAAAGGGATGATAACTACTTTTTTCTCTATAACAGGTTTTTTAGTTATTCGTTGGATTTCTTCGGAACATTTTCCCTTAAGTAATTTATACGAATCATTAATCTTCCTTTCATGGAGTTTATCCATTATTCATATGATTCCGTATCTTGGGAATCATAAAAATGATTTAAGCGCAATAACTGCACCAAGTGCCATTTTTACCCAAGGTTTCGCCACGTCAGGTCTTTCAAATGAAATGCATCAACCCGCAATATTAGTACCTGCTCTACAATCTCAGTGGTTAATGATGCATGTCAGTATGATGCTATTGAGCTATGCAGCTCTTTTATGCGGATCATTATTATCAATTGCTCTTATAGTGATTACATTTCAAAAAAAAATCAATTTTTTCAAGAATTTTTTAAGTTTAAGAAAGTCGTTTTTCTTTGGTAATATGGAATATTTGAACGAAAAAGGAAGTGTATTAAAAAATACTTTTTTCCTATCAGTTCAAAATTTTTATAAATATCAATTAATTCAGCGTTTAGATTATTGGAGTTATCGTGTCATTAGTTTAGGGTTTACCTTTTTAACCATAGGCATTCTTTCTGGAGCAGTATGGGCTAATGAAGCATGGGGTTCTTATTGGAATTGGGACCCTAAGGAAACTTGGGCATTTATTACTTGGACCATATTTGCAATTTATTTACATACTAGAACAAATTCAAAATTGCAAGATCAAGGCACGAATTCAGCATTTGTAGCTTCTATAGGATTTATTCTAATTTGGATATGCTATTTTGGGATCAATCTATTAGGAATCGGGTTCCATAGTTATGGTTCATTCCAATTAATATCTAATTGAATAAAATAAACTACATGAAGAATACATAAAAAAATCGTCTGATACACAATGAAATTTTGTGCGAGTTTTTGAGAACCTTTTGAATAATTCCTCTATTTAAATGGTTCTCAAAAACTTTAGATGTATTTCATTACAATTCTAATTAACCTTTCCTTTTTTTTTTTCATTGTACAACGAAGAATCGTGAAAATATGAAAGTCAAAGAATTCTAAGACTTTCTTTCCAATTAATGAATTTTCTTTCATTTATTATTGAATCTAAAAAAAGAATTAGTATCTATAAAAATAATTAGATACTAGAACTTGTACCTTGTCAACCGATAACGGGAGAACAAAATAAAGATACATATCGAAACAAAAAGTTCTCGTGGTCCAGAATCAAAAAAATTCGAGTTTGTAATATTGAATAACTTGTATCCATAGAAAATCTGACGTAACATAGATAATAAAAAAATAGGAGTTATTATCATTCCAATTGCCATTACAAAAGTAATTAACATTTTTGGCATGAAAAGATATTTTGGGCTGGTAATTATTCCAAAAAAGACTAAGAATTCTGCAACAAAACCACTCATTCCTGGCAATGCAAGAGAAGCCATCGAGAAACTACTAAACATGGTAAATATTTTTGGCATTGGGATAGATATCCCCCCCATCTCTTCGAGATAAACAAAACGTATTCTATCACAACTTGTTCCTGCTAAGAAAAAAAGTGCAGCACCAATCAATCCATGAGATATTATTTGTAAAATGGCTCCATTAAGTCCCATGCCAGTTATAGAACCAATTCCTATAATTAGGAAACCCATGTGAGATACGGAAGAATAGGCAATACGTTTTTTTAAATTGCGTTGACTGAGAGAGGTTGAAGCTGCATAAATGATTTGTATTATTCCTACTATAACCAACCAGGGAGATAATCTAGAATGAGCGTGAGCTAATAATTCCATATTGATCCGAATCAATCCATATGCTCCCATCTTTAATAAGATTCCAGCTAAAAGCATACATGTACTGTAATGTGCTTCCCCGTGGGTATCTGGTAACCATGTATGTAGGGGTATCATCGGCGATTTGACAGCATAAGCAATAAGAAAACCAAAATAGAGTATTATTTCCAATGCTGTAGGATACGATTGATTAGCTAATTTTTCTAAATCTAATGTTGGTTCATTGGAACCATATAAACCCATACCTAGAACTCCTATTAAGAGAAAAATGGAACCTCTGGCAGTGCACAAAATAAACTTTGTAGCCGAGTACAGGCGTTTTTTTCCTCCCCACATGGATAAAAGTAAGTAAACAGGAATTAATTCTAATTCCCACATGATGAAAAAAAGTAAAAGGTCTCGAGAAGAAAATGATCCTATTTGGCCACTATACATTGCTAACATTAAGAAATAGAAAAATCGCGGATTTCGAGTAACTGGCCAAGCTGCTAAAGTAGCTAAAGTAGTGATAAATCCTGTCAGTAAAATGGGTCCTATGGAAAGTCCATCGGTTCCCAGTCTACAGTGAAAATCAAAAAGATTGATCCATTGAAAATCCTCCTTCAATTGGGTTAATAGATCGTCCAATTGAAAATGATAACAAAATAAATAAGTCATTAGAAGGAGCTCTAGTATACATATACATAGAGTATACCACCTATACGCCTTATTTCCCCTATGAGGGAAAAAGACAATTGAAGAACCCGCGAATATGGGCAAAACAAGAAGTATTGTTAACCAAGGAAAATAACTCGTGATAAAGACAAGATAAATATTAGACCAGAAAACCCCGTGCTCGGGAGAAGAATAATATATTTTCTTTTCTCGAGTACGGGGTTTTGTCGGTAAAGAGGAATCAAATGATTCAAGTGGAATTTTTTGTCACATATCAATAAGAAAGACCCATGCTGCGAGTTGTTTCATGCCATAAATAAACACGGACACTCAAAAAATCCGTTGGACAAGCGGATTCACATCTTTTACAACCTACACAATCTTCGGTTCTTGGCGCAGAAGCAATTTGTTTAGCTTTACATCCGTCCCAAGGTATCATTTCCAATACATCCGTGGGGCAAGCTCGAACACATTGGGTACATCCTATACATGTATCATAAATCTTTACTGAATGTGACATTGGGTCTATAAATTCCAGTTTTGAGCACAAAAGATTTTCGATCTGGTAAAAGAAAATAAGAAAATGAAATAAATCATATATTTTCTATTGTAGACACCAGACGAATCAATGATTTATCAAAATTTTAAGAATCAATAGATTTTCTAATCTGTTTATGAGAAAGGGCCAAGATACTTTGATTTCCATTTAAATAACCATGAAATATGAGTTTATGAATTCAATTCATGTTAAATTTACTATCTTTCTATATGTATATGAATATATACATATAGAAAGATAAATATAGAAAGATTCTAGTATATAGAAATATAATTAAGGTGATATATTATATATCAGATTAATACGTTTGTTATTAGGTTAGTGATAGAATAGGTTAGTAACTCTAAATCATAAATTTATATGAAAAAAGAGAAGAAATAAAATAAATAAGAAAATAATAATAATAAAATATTATATTCTATTTAATTCTAATTAAATTATCTTACTATTCTAATTCTATTTCTATTAGATTCTATATTAGAATATTCTAAAAGTCTTATGTTTTGATTTATATGTGAAAATAGAATAATTATTACTAATTATTCAGCAAATTTGATTGATTGATACGAGTTGATTTTCTGTTACGATGGATCGACGAAACAATAGCTAGTCCAATAGCTGCTTCAGCAGCTGCAATAGCTATAACAAAGATTGAGAAAATTTCTCCTTTTAATTGCCGACTATCAAATATATCGGAAAATGTGACGAGATTTATATTCACCGAATTCAGTATAAGCTCAAGACACATAAGTGCTCTAACCATGCTTCGGCTTGTGATCAGTCCATAGATACCGATAGAAAATAAATAAACACTTATAAAAAGTACATGCTCTAACATCATTGATAAATTCCTCATCTATCTTGATTCATTTCAATATGAACGAACAAAAATTAAACCGATTCAGTTGACTAGATATAGAAGAATTACAGAACAAAAGAAGATATTCACAGTAGATTTCAATAAAATAGATTAAATCCATTTTCATTCTTTAATTAAAAAAAAAAGAAGTTCTTAATTATATTAGATTATTGACGAGCCATAGTAATTGCACCTATCCAAGAAACTAAAAGAATTATAGAAATGAGTTCAAAAGGAAGATAAAAATCTGGGATAAATGAATCCCAATTTGTTGAACGTTACTTATTAAATCCTGTTCTATAATCTGATTTGATCTTGTAGTCCGAAAAATTCCGGACCATGACGTATCTGGGATAGTAGTCATTAATGAAAAAAAAAAGGAATATCATTAGATAGATAAAATTGTGTAATCTCCAATTATTGAGATTGGTAACCGACCTAAAGAAATTTGATTATAATTCAATTCGTGACGATCATAAGTGCAAAGCTCATATTCTTCAGTCATCGATAAACAGTTTGTTGGACAATACTCGATACAGTTACCGCAAAATATACAGACACCAAAATCAATACTATAATGAAGCAATTGTTTTTTCTTAATATCTTTTTCAAATTTCCAATCAACAATGGGAAGGTCTATTGGACATACGCAAACACATACTTCACAAGCAATACATTTATCAAATTCAAAGTGGATTCGATCACGAAAACGCTCTGATGTGATTGATTTTTCATAAGGATATTGAATAGTTACAGGTAAACGATTTGTATGGGATAAGGTAATTATGAAACTTTGTCCAATGTATCTTGCGGCTCGTATTGTTTGTTTGCCATAATTCATGAACCTAGTAACCATAGATAACATATTTTAGATATCCATTGAATAAAATTTATGTTTCTTTCTCTTGGTTGAGATAAGTTATGTAAGTTATGAATATAGAATATTCATTATTGTTTTCTCTTAATTTCTTATTTTTATTTATAGTTTATAGTGAAACAAGTTGAAAAGAAGTTGTCAATAATAGATTACCTAGATAAATAGGTAAAATAAATTTCCATCCAAAATTTAATAATTGATCCATTCTCATCCTAGGTAAAGTCCATCTTGTTGTGATAGGAATGAACAGAAACAAATAAGCTTTAGCTAATGTAATAAAGATACTAATTGCTATTACAAAGACTCTAAACATTTTATTTATTCCAAAAAGTTCAGTAAGAGATATGTACGGAATAGAAAAATCCCACCTACCTAAGTAAAGAACTGTTACAAATAATGACGAAACTAATAGATTTAGGTAAGAAGCAAGATAAAAGAACCCGTATTTTATACCTGAATATTCGGTTTGATAACCTGCTACTAATTCCTCCTCTGCTTCTGGTAAATCAAAAGGTAATCTTTCACATTCTGCTAGAGAAGACATTATAAAAACTAGAAACCCTATGGGCTGACGCCACAGATTCCATCCCCCAAAACCATATTTGGACTGTGCCTCAATTATATCAACTGTACTCGAACTGTTAGATAATTATAGTCGATGATAGCATCACTGCTCCCATCGCTATTACAAAACCGTACATGAAACCTAAGCTTCATACGGTTCCTCTATGGCCACAAAGAAATGTAAGGTAAGGGCTAGTTTAGTATTATAGCTCTCCTTGGACCTTAGGTAAATACAATGTAAAGAGAAATTAGAGGTTGGAGAGTCCTCAATTCGACCAATAACATTCTGTCTGTTAGAATAAGAAAAAACACTTCCGAATTGATCTCATCCCTTATAATGATATTATAATGAAAATAATCAAAATTTATCTTTGTTCAGCAATAACTTAATCCTTCAATCAAATACTGGTTCTATTCATAAATAGAAAGAATTGGGCATTAGTTAATGAATCATGATAAGAATTCCCATATGCATATGCATATGTATGAAGAAAGAAATATTTTCTTATTATTCCCGTTTTATTCTTTTTTATTATATTATAGTATTGCATTCTATTTGTCTTGTTCCTGTTCTTCTTTCTGAAAAATAAAAAAAAGGAAAGAAAATAAAGGATTAATTCGTTCTTGATAGTCATTTATTTAATAAGCGAATAGTAGCATACTCTAGATCGGAATCGTGGGGAAGTACTACTTGATCATTTCTACCAACTTCAAGTCCTTATTATGATTCGTTTTATGCAAAGTTTTATGCAAAAATCCCTTTTTTTAATACCTTACATTATTTCCATTACTCATCCTTTGCGTACTTTGGTGTTCCTAACTGCCCACTTCTTTTTGATTGATCCCCAGTATATTTAGAAATACAGTTGATCTTTTGCATCCGCTTCAAGATATGACGACTAAGAAAATAATCTAAATCTTGGGATAAACAACTTATGTTTACTTCAATTTTCTTCTTGTACCTAGGGAATGAAATTTTTATTGTTTTACTGCAAATTGAGGAGCAGTTTTGTTTCACTCATATAACTATTTGGTTTAACTCATCGAACTAAAATGTTAAAAAAAAAAGATTTTTTTTATTCTTTTATTTCATATTAATATTTAAATATTGAATTATATGAATTCTATTTCTATTTTATTGTATTTCAATTCATTTTTTATCTCTTTTCTAGAAAAGAGATAAAAAAAATTCATGTTCCAACGAATCACATGTAGAGATATTGCTAACACACATAGAGTTAATGGTATTTCATAACTAATCGATTGAGCTGTAGCTCGTAGACCACCTGAAAAGGAATACTTATTATTTGATCCATATCCTGACATAAGAAGACCAATGGGGACAATACTTGAAAAAGCAATCCATAAAAAAACACCTATACTGAGATCTGCTAAAACAAGGTGATATCCAAAAGAAATTACTAAATAACTTAGTAGAATTGATATAAAACCTATAGAAGGTCCGACCCTAAATAAACGAATATTACCTCTAGATGGAAGAAGATCCTCCTTCAAAAGTAGTTTGGTCCCATCCGCTAAAGCTTGAAGAATTCCTAAAGGGCCGGCATATTCAGGTCCAATACGTTGTTGTATTGCTGCAGATATTTTTCTTTCTAACCACACAATGACTAATACTTCCATTGTAATTCCTAAGACAAGGGTTAAAATGGGGACAAAAATCCATATGAGTCCATAGACTTCTTTTAAGGATTCTAATCTATAAAAAGAATTAATAGTTTGTACTTCTGTCGTATCAATTATCATTTCAACGATCAACTTCTCCCATAATGATATCTATACTACCTAGTATCATCATGATATCAGCCAATTTCATTCTTTTAACTAGCTGGGGAAGAATTTTCAAATTGATGAAACCAGGTGGACGAATTTTCCATCTCCAGGGGAAAACACTATTATCTCCTACTAAATAAATTCCTAATTCTTCTTTTGGGGCCTCTACCCTTACATAAAGTTCTTGTTTTAACAATTCAAAATTGGGTGAAAGTTTTTTAGTAATAAATCTATATTCAAAATTATTCCATTCGGAATTCTTTGTCCTATGAAAACGCCGGTTTTCTAAATTCTCATAAGGTCCTCCAGGAATTCCTTCTAGAGCCTGTTGAATGATTTTTATGGATTCTTGCATTTCACCGATTCTTACTAAATAACGAGCTAATGTATCGCCTTCTTTTTGCCATTTGACTTCCCAATCAAATTTATTGTCTCCTCCCCACCAATAATGCCTACTCCTTCAACTCGTTCCAAAAAAATGGGATTTCACGTAATGAGTTTTTGATACTCAACAACTTCTGTTAAAAAATAATCACAGAAATCAAAACATTTATCTATCCAGCCATAAGGTAAATCCGCAGCTACTCCTCCGATGCGGAAATAATTATGCATCATCCGCATACCTGTGGCGGCTTCGAATAGATCATATATTAATATTAATTTTCTCTCTCTTAAAATATAGAAAAAGGGAGTCTGTGCACCGATATCGGCCATAAAAGGGCCAAGCCATAACAAATGGGAGGCTATACGGCTCAGCTCCAGCATAATAACTCTGATATAACTGGCCCTTTTAGGCACTTGAACACTTTCCAATCGTTCTGGTGCATTTACTGTTATTACTTCTGTGAACATAGTAGCTAAATAATCCCAACGTGTTACATAAGGCAAATATTTTATAATTGTTTGGTTCTCCGCTATTTTTTCCATCCCTCTGTGTAAATAGCCTAATATAGGTTCACAGTCAATAACATCTTCACCATCTAGAGTAACGATCAGCCGAAGAATACCATGCATTGATGGGTGGTGAGGGCCCATATTAACTATTATAAAATTTTTTCTTGTAACCGGTACAGTCATATTTTTTCCTTAATTCATTATTTCATGAATTTTTTAAAATGTAAAATATAAAAAAATAATTAAAAAAGAACAAGGATAATAATAAGAAAATAATAAGAAATTCAAAGAATAAATTCAAAATTAATTAACGAGTTTTTGGTTCCCGAATATCTAACTGATCCATTAATTTCTTATAACGCACTTTATTTTTCTTTGACAAATAAGTCAATAATCGTTGACGTTTTCCCAGAATTATTCGTAGACCCCTTTGCGATAAAAAATCTCTTTTGTGCAATTCTAAATGTGAAGTAAGTCTCCGTATCTTACTGGTGAAATGGAATACTTGAAATTCAACAGACCCACTATTTCCTTCTTTTTCTTCTTGTGTAATAACTGAGATGAATGAATTTTTGACCATAAATTTAAATTTCTATATTTCTTTTCTGTGAATTTTACTAATCAGGAAAAATAATAATATTTATTATGCCAGTTATTTTCATCTAGTATACATCAAAATTGGATTTCATTCATATACTACTTTGGTTTTTTATTTATGTGGTTTCTGTTTTTATGTTTTGTATATTTGGATCAAATATACAAAACATATATGTATTCACGAAAGAGAACACTTTCTTTTTTTACTTAAAAGGATTCCGCTCTTCCTAGCGAAAATTGATACACTATGAAATCAGCATCATGTATTAGAATATTACACAGTGCATATGTTTCGTCTTTCATCTACCGAATATGTTACACAATATGTAGGAAATCTACTATAAATTTTTTTTTTTCATTTTCATTGGAATTGAATTCATTCTGAATTGTGAATACATATGTATTCTTGACATACTGAAACGACTGCTGTTATTGGTATCAAACCAATAGCGATTCATACAAGCTACATCTTCTAATCGATAATTGGGCCAAAGAAAAAATTTGAATTTAATGAAATTTTTTCTATCTGTATTAATATGTTTGTCCTCATTCAAAAATCGCTCACAGTTTCTTATTTTGTTTTCATTGCAAAATCTTGGATTTCTATCCACAACATTAAAATTCTGGGAATTGAAACAAATTCGAATTCGAAATTCTCTACGACGTCTGGGAGATAGAATATTTTCAGGAACAAGTAAATCATAATGATTTTTGTCTCCACTCAAAAATATGTTGCTGTGTCGTGTAATGGGTTTTTCAAACCCCCTTTTCTCAATATATCTTTTTTTCGTGTCTTTTTTATTTGTTTGATGCTTCTTATTATCGACCGATGAAATATCCATAGTTTGATATATAATAGATTTTTTGTCCCTTCGTATAGATAGATAAATTGGTTCAATAATAAATATTCCCTTTCTTATCAATTCTGCAAGAACTAGGTCCTTTTGAATCAGCATTTCGTCTAGATCTATTTCACCTCTTTGAATCGAAGATATAGCAATTTCCTTTGGATTTATCAGTCTAAGTAGGAGACAATATACCCTGATATTTTTCATTATTTTATTATTTAAGGAATCAGCCCATCTTAGTTGAAAAAGTAAATATTTTTTCAAAAAGAAATCTAGTTCCATTTCATTCTTGTTCTTATATTGATATTGGTTTTTTTTTATTTCTAATCTTGCGTAATCTTCTTCAACATCTTTTTTATTTTTTTGTTTTAGTAGATTCCATACAATATTTCTTTGGACCTGTTGTTCGTTTTCTTCCTGCTTTAAATTTCCTAATTCAAGATCTTTTTTTTTATTAGATGATTTTTTTGGATTTACGTTAATGTTTTTACTTTTTTCATTTATAGAAAAATGAAAAAAGAGTGATTTTATTGGGATGATCCAAGGTTTAATTTTATATACATCAAAAAGTAGCACAAATTCTGGGAAGAACCAAGTTTCTAGATTGGATATAGTATCATGATTTGATGTGGTATCATATAACCTTTCTTTATTCATTCCCATGCAATCAAAAAAGAAACTTTTTTGATTGCATGGTTTGATCTCTTGATAAATTGTAGGATAAAAAAGATCTTTTTTTTCCATTTTTTTTAAATTCTTAATTTCAGTCTTAGTATTTTTCTGAATCTTGATGCCAATATGTATATCGGTCCAGATATCAATATTATTTATAAAACAAAGATGAAGAATTCTACAATCAAAATATTTTCTATCCAAATTTATATTCCTATCATTTGTATTACTATCAATAAGATATCCTTTTTCTATATAATCATTACTATGTATACTTACCAATACATAAAATGATTCAGGTTTCAATGTATTGAAATGATATGGAATTTCTTGGTCCCCATTTCTTTCTAATGTTGATCCAGAAATGTATAAATTAGGAAGGCATATGTATTTATATGATAAAAGATCATATCTGTAATGTTTTTTCCATTTGTCTTTTTGACTCATAAATAAATTTGCTGCATAGTTATTTTTATTCATGGAATAAATAAATTGGTATTTTTTATATAAATCCAATTGCTTTGATTCCTCATTTTGAATCATACATCGAGACCTTTTTTTTTGAGATAAATCGTATTGATAATGACCTTTTAACCAGTTTTTCCATTCGTTCATTCCATACGTATGAATTTTATTATGTCTTGATTTGGAATTAAATATTCCATGTATCATACAATAGTCTTTTAAATTATCCTTAAAAAAAGGATGGCTCCCTTCATATTGAAGTACAGGTCTCAAATGATACTTATTAAGTAATTGATTTTGTGATATTTTGTAAAAAACATATGCTTGGGATAGGGAAGAGAAGTTCCAATAAATATTGGAATTTTGATTGATATTTTTAGTATTATCAGTATTTGAAAACAATTTTTTTATAGTCAAAATAAAATTCATTGTATTTTGATTTGTTTCATCAATTCTTTCTTGTTCTTGATTTATTTCATTGTTGTAAATGGATTTATTAAAGATCTTTTTTGTTGATTCAAAAAAAAGTTGTGCATTGATCTTAGAAACGGTAATGGTACATAGCAAAATATCTATGTATATTTTTTCAATGAATGATTTGATAAAGTAGTGTGATTTACGCATTAATCGGATATTTTTCCTTTTTAATATTTTCCAAATATGTTTCTGTGATCTCGATCTTTTATTATCATAAATTAGTTCTTTTTTTTTCTTATCTTTTGCGGTTCGTTCAATTTGATTCTTTATTTTGATTGTATTATCAGAAAGATCTTTCATTCTTCTTTCTATTAGTGAATGATTTAACCAATTCATCGTTCGATTTAGAACGGACGATTCACGAAGAATCTTATTATTTCTTTTGAAATCTTTTTTGTTTTCGTTCGGTTCATATACTTTTTCTTTCCTCAATTCAAATAAGAAATTTGGATTTACTTTCTCCAGTTTTTTCATTATTAGTTTTATAACTCGAACTATTTTGATGACTCCTTTTGTTTTTTCTTTTCTAACTTTTAGAAAGGGTTTTCTTTTTTTATTTAAAGATTTTAGAACTTGTAAAAATTTCTTTTTCACCTTTTTTTTTCTTTTTTGGAGTTCTTTATAAATAGGTTCAAAAAAAAAAGGTCGTTTTCGGGGAGAACCAAAGGGAAGTTCCGCTTCCATTCCCCAGACTGTTAAAAAACAAAAATTTGTTTTTTTCTCTTTTTTTTTCATTAGATCTCTATGATGAGATCGTGCCTTAGATTTTCTCCAAGGTTTTAGACAGAAAGGATATAGAATCTTTATCTGAATACCATCGATTAACCAATCTTGGGGAAACTCTTTTTCTGATAATTGAACACCATTATAGGTGCATTTAATATGCATTTCTCTATTCCATTCCTTAAAATCCTCGTCCCACTCGGGAACTTGGAATAATAACATACGGAAAATATTTTTGGCTATTATCAATGAAGGTAATATAATGTTTTTTCTAAGAAAAGATTGGGTTACTAACATAAAACCTCTTATTACTTGAGTAAATATAAAGGTATCCCAAGCTTCTGATATTTCTATTTGTTCATTTTTATATATTTTTTCCTCTTTCTCCTTTTCTTCTTTTGTATCTTCATTTTCAAAATAGGAAATTTTTAGTTCTGATTCTTGTTCTCTGCCCATCCAATTCCTAAAAATGAGATTCTTCATTTCGTTGATATCAAAAAACGAAAAAAAAGATGTTTTGTCTAGACGATCCAAAAAAAGTGGGGAATTCACATTTACTTGAAAGAGGTTCCAAATAACTGTTTTACGTCTTTGAGCGCGCATGGACCCTTTGATTAGATTGCGGCGAAAATCCGATTGTTTTGAGTAACGTATCAAAGATACCTCTTCCTCTTCCATTTGATCATCATTTTTATCAGTGTTACTAATATTATGAATACTAGAAATAGAAAAAAAATTAGTATTCTGATCATTATCGTTAGAAATTATCACACGTCTGGCTCTTCTTGAATGAATCGCGAAATCTTCTTCCTCCAATGCTTCTTCATTTTCTTCTTCCTCTTCTTCCAACAAATTCTCGGTTAATTTGTATGACCATCGAGAAACCTTTTTACTGAGTTCTTCTATTCTAATTCCAACAGATTCCTTTTTCATTTTTTTTTGATCTTTTGTATATGTTGTAATTACATCAAATACAAATTGCAAATATTTTGCTTGACTTTCTGAATCAATTTCTTTTTCTTCTGTAGAATTTAAAAATGATTGAGGGTGAAGTTTTACGGAATCATTAAGAAGTAGATCATGAATCTTATTTATAAAAAAAAATTCTACTAAATCTTCTGTATCTGTATAAGTATTCATGATTGCGCGTGAATAGAATTTTTTTCTCATTCCTCGATATGGTCCGTTGAAAAAAGGATCATATGCTTTTGGCAAGCATTTTTTCTTTTTTTCATCATCACATAATATGGTTCTTTTTTCAAGCATATCCAGACTAGGGGATCCCTCATTTTTTTCTATAATTTTGATTCGGCTTCTCAATTCATTGTTCAAATTGCGCTTTTTTTTTTCATTAGTATAAATCCAAGAATCATAAAGATCTTCGTCATATAGTTTTTCTATTATGTACAAAGAAATTCTTTGTTCTAGCATTTCCGAAAAAGTTGATAAACTGGGCGGATATGTAAAGGAGATTTTTTGTTTCCCATCACTTGTACATGTAAAAAAAAAAAATTGTGACATTTCATTGCGTAAAGCATTTTCTAATTTAGAATTTTTTATATATCGTAATGGACGATTCCATCGTTTATAATCGAAAAGAAAAGAGACAAAAGTTTTTTTAACCCACTTATTCATTCTTTTCTTTTTCTCTTCTTTCAGTCTTCCCAATTCCCAATTTTCTTGATGGGTCTCCAGATCAGAATCTTCGTAAACTGGGCTATCTTGATAGCGTGCCTCTTTCAAATGAAATTCATCCTTTGTTTTTTCCTTTCCATTCACTCGGATCTCTTCCGTTTCATCTATTTTGTCCAGATCCTCCTTTTCTTCCGAACAAAGGTTTTCTTCGGTGGATCCCTCTTGTTCCTGTTTAGTCTCCTTCATTTCGTAAGTTGTTTCTACATCGCTTTCTTCCGTTTCTGAGGTTTCTTTCTCTTTCAGTTTCTTAGTGACAATAGGCGACGGCATTCTGCCTAAATAGTAAACACAGGTGATAAATAAGAGAATACTAAAGATTCGAGCCATAGAATTTCTCAATTCTGACACAAGATACTTATTAGATCGAATAGAATGATTTTGCCGTATCCAGAATAATACCAATCTAACCCATTTCATGAATAAAATGTGACCAATTAACCAACCAACAAAACTACTTGTTAAAAACAAAATCTTGTTGTTGCATCGAAACATATAAATGTTGACTAATCTGGCTAACGTGGAACTTGGTAAAATGAAATGGTTGAATAATTGAAAAATTAGATTATTCAGGAATACACATTGAATGCTGAGATTACGCATTGAATTTCTGGTAGTAGATCCATAATCAAAAAAGTTTTTATGATTGTTCCAGAAGAAATGAAACAAAAGATACGGTAGAACTAGGACAGTTATTGTATGAGGTCTACCCAATGCTAGATGCAGAGGCGCATAATAGATCGATATGAACATCATGAGCTGTCCCGCAATAAAACCAGTTGTTGCTGATACCTCCTTCTCGGTTCCTTCTTCCATAACCCGAGCTCGGAGAAGGAAGAGATAAGAGGGCCCTATGGAGAATGTGGTCAGAAATCCATAATAGAGCCCG